CTTTTAGAATTGGATTTCAAGTTAGTAACTTCTATTTTTTCCTTCCTTTTCTTCGTTTCGAATCGAAAATAAAAGAATTGAGTAAATCAAAAATCCAAAGGAGGTTCATGGCTAAGGGGAAAGATGCGCGAGTAACGGTGATTTTGGAATGTACCAGTTGTGTCCGAAATGGTGTTAAGAAGGTATCAAGGGGCATTTCCAGATATATTACTCAAAAGAACCGGCACAATACGCCTAATCGATTAGAATTGAGAAAATTCTGTCCCTATTGTTACAAACATATGATTCATGGGGAAATAAAGAAATAGATAGAACAGAGTATATCTTAGTCTTTCAAGGAAGGGTAAAAAATGACATTATATAGAACATATTTAAATAGAAAATAAAAAAATCCTATTTGGGGTTAAAATGAATTACAATTAAGAAAGAAAAATAGGATTTGGGGATAAGAAATAAACTAAACTAAACTAAACAAAAAAACACAAAAAACCATGGATAAATCCAAGCGACCTTTTCTTAAATCCAAGCGATCTTTTCGTAGGCGTTTGCCCCCGATTCAATCGGGGGATCGAATTGATTATAGAAACATGAGTTTAATTAGTCGATTTATTAGTGAACAAGGAAAAATATTATCTAGACGAGTGAATAGATTGACTTTGAAACAACAACGATTAATTACTATTGCTATAAAACAAGCTCGTATTTTATCTTTGTTACCTTTTCTCAATAATGAGAAACAATTTGAAAGAACCGAGTCGACCGCTAGAACTACTGGTCTTAGAACCAGAAATAAATAGGCTTATTCTTTGTTCACTTGAATTAGAATTCCAATCAGAACTCAAACACAGATTGTTGTTTTGTTCGACAAATCCGGGAATCCAGATTTTATTATCGTGTCGTAAGAAAAAAAAAACGAATCGGAAAAGAAAAAATATTTTTTTTATTAAAAGTGTTCATTCATTTTGACTACTTTAGCATATTTTCTCATAGTAATTTTGACTCTACCTTCCCGGAGTTCATTCTCCGGGGAACTCCGTTTAAATTATTCCGGTGGATTCTTTCCAATCTACTTCTTTTATGATCTCGTTGGAAATCATATAAAGACAATTCCTATTTGATATAGCTATTTGTGCAAGTATTTTACGATTAAGAAGCAACTGTCTCTTGTATAGATCATGTATTAATTTACTATAACTATAAGATACTCCCTTTTCGCGAATTACTGCGTTTATCCGAGTGATCCACAAACGACGAAAATTTCTCTTTTGCTTATCCCTATCCCGATGAGCCGAAACCAAAGCTCTTATTTTCTGTTGAGTAATAGTTCGAGTAAGTCTTGAATGAGCCCCTCGAAAGCTTGATGCAAATAAACGAATTTTTGTTCTACGTCTCCGAGCTATATATCCGCGTTTAATTCTGGTCATTGAATAAATGTAACTTTGACGAATAACTAATTGATTTCCTTTCTTTCAGTTATTCTTTTCCCCTTTCCTGGTCTATTAATAACCAAACGGATTTTGCCAATGTATAAAAAAAAAATTCCAATGGCTTTGGCTACTATAACCTTCCCGACCACGATTTTTTCTTTTTTTTAGGTATTTCACTGCGGAATACGAAAGAAATAAGAAATTTTATTCTTCTAAGTGTGAAAAATATAGTAAAAAGAAATATAAATTAAATGGATAAAGAAATAGTGGGTTCCGTCGTTTCTATGGTTACTTCTTAAACGGTGAGGTCTTCTCTATACACCGGAGCCTTTACTTCATTTAATCAATGTTATTGGTAACTTGTATAGTTCACACCACACTCTTTGGCTCTACCCATGAATTATCCAGTAATAGGTCTTTCACAATGAGATCCACCTATACAGTAACGGCATTTAATTAGGAAAATTAGCTGGGTAGCTGACCCTCTTAGTCCGTTCTTGACAGAGTGGGAGCTTCATTTTTATGTTTTTGAAATTGAAATAAGATTTCCTCCGCTTAATAGATAACCATTTGCTACCAATGGAGAATTGCTTCTCATCTTAAATTCAGGTGATTGGATTTGCACCAATGGAAACCATAAACTTCATACACAGGGATCCATTTGCTTATTTTTAGATAGTGAATTGGGTTCTTTCTTCCATTCTATCCTATTTACTGGTACTGATCATTGATACTGGAAAGCAGTTTTCTTGCTTTTTTTTGTGCCAGCTCATGATCTAAACGAGTCGCACATACACCCTAGTACATGTTCCTCGACGCTGAGGACATCCCCGAAGAGCGGGGGATTTCGTGACATTTCGAATTGGCTGTCTTGTATTTCTAATAAGTTGTTTAATAGTTGGCATGTTGAATCATATACATAATGGGCTGGTTTAGATTGATCCTAACCGGATGATTATGAATTATTTCTATTTAATAGAATATTAAACTCGTAGATAAAATCTCAAATCACGGATTTTTATAAAATCCATCTTATTTTCATTCAACTGCTACAAGATCAACAATTCCATAAGCTTGGGCTTCTGTTGCTGACATAAAAACATCTCTTTCCAGGTCTTCAGATACAACCCATAAGGGTTTGCCCGTTCTTTGTACATAAACCTTTGTGAGGGTTTCGCGTAGTTTCAGCAGTTCTTCCGCTTCCAGGATAAATTCTCCCGTTTGTGCCTCATAAAAAGAACTAGCAGGTTGATGGATCATTACCCTGATGATATAATAGTTCTCTATCTCGCGTGATGAAACGAAGAGAAAAGAAAGAAAGATAAAGAATAATAGGAAAAAAAAAGATAGAATTGAACAACCGTACGGGCATTATCTTTTGTGCATTGCATACGGCTCTACAATAAAATTGACCCTTACCTTCCATTGAAGAAAGAGAAAAATAGAATCTATCAGACCCAGATGGATAAATGATCAAATTGCCACCCTTCCTTTCAGAGGAGTTAAAAAATACTATGATGGCTCCGTTGCTTTCTATTTTGAAATTGATTCTTTTTTTTGTCTTTGATTCAGCAATCCCAAAGTTTCTTTTTGATCCAATCAAATAAGGAAAAATCTTGTTTTTTTTTCGCCCTCTTTTTTTATAACATAAATATTGTTAAGTAAGAGCCCTTCGATGTGAAAACAAAAAAGTTTGTGACGCTGAACTGGACTCCCGATAGATAAGAGAAATCGGAAATACCTTTTATCTCATACTACTCTCTCGATACATAATCGAATCTTTTGAAAAAAAAACAAGACAAAAATTTTGCATATCGAATTCGAAGTGCCATGCTATTATTACTTAATATTCATATGGCGAAGGCATAGTCTTCTTTTTTCTCTCAAATAAAAAAAACCTCATTGGCGCCAAGCGTGAGGGAATGCTAGACGTTTGGTAATTTCTCCTCCAACCAAGATAAAAGATCCCATTGATGCGGCTAATCCCATGCATATTGTATGGACATCTGGTCGCACAAATTGCATAGTATCGTAAACAGCTACTCCAGGTATTACCCATCCGCCAGGAGAGTTTATAAACAAATACAGATCTTTGGTATCATCCTCGATACTGAGATATACCATAAGACCAATAAGTTGATTCGAGATCTCGCTATCAACTTCTTGGCCTAAAAAAAGTAATCTTTCTCGATAAAGTCGGTTGATTAGGGTAAAATTGTATCCCTTAGGAACCGTACATGCACCTTTTGACGCATACGGTTCAAAAAAAAATTGCGAAAAAAAAAGAATCAATGTATAGATTCAAGTCCTCTTTCTTTGTTCCTATTCTTTTTTCATAGCAGGTTTTTCTGACTTCTAATGAAAGGACTTTTTCTTCGATTTTTCAATAAAGACGAATTTGAACTTCTTTCTTCCTTATAATAGAAAAAAAGTCACTAAACTTATCGAATTAACTTCTCATTGATGTATTGTTTCATCGAGATTCAATCCAAATCACGATGGTATTTTCTTGTTCCTGAATGGGTCTCTTTCATCTTTTTAGGTTTATGCTCTACTCCGGGTAAAGATCCGCCCGATTTTGATTTGCACATATAGGACAAATCTTCCCATTACCATTTCTTTTTGTTATGACTTTCTTTTTTTTTTTTCAATTCACTTCATACCTTTCACCAAGTATTTAGTTTGAGATTCCCTCGCTTGACAAATAGGATCTCTTTACAAATACCAAACAGGAATCATTTATGATACAAGTAGCAATCATAGATATATTACCAATTGGGTTTTTTCTAAACGGAGCCTGGATACTTCATTTTTTAGTCCAACCAAGCCAACCATAAATTATTCTAATTGATAATAGTAATGTAAATCCCCCCAAACAATGGATCTAATTGCGCTTCACGCTCCAAATTTTTGATGATTCAATTTATCTTTCTTGGGCGAAACAGAGGATATCTCGATCGGGGGAGAGAACGGGGAAATCCCATATGACCCAATATATCTGACAAGTCGCACTATACGTCAACCCAAGCTGCATCTTCCTCTCCAGGACTTCGGAAAGGTACTTTTGGAACACCAATAGGCATTAATTGAAAGAAAAAAGAACTAAGTACTATATTTTACTTTGATGTGGAAACGTAACAACATTATTTTATTGTCTTTATAATATTGGTTTTATCGTATTTATTTTATCCATAGATTAGAAAAATTCATAAAGAAAGACAAAAGAAGAAATAAAGGAAAATTTTGACGAATAGGGCCTTCTAATGAGGAATAAGGAAGGACACATTTACTGATAGAAAATGGTATCAACCACCCATTGCGTATTGGTACTTATCGGGTATAGAATAAATCTGCTTCTCTTTGTTCCTACGAATAGAATTGTTTCATTATTACCAATAGAATAGAACAAATAGTAACCCTTGTTCAGTGGATTATTTCAGAACAAGGAGAGCCCATAGAATAGTCATAGTATAGCTTTTCCAATGCAATAAAGTTACGTAGTGTCTATTTATCTTTGATAAAGAGGTATTTTCCATGGGTTTACCTTGGTATCGTGTTCATACCGTTGTATTG